TTGGTTTATATAGATCCTTTCTGGTTGTGACCATACATAAAAATGATATTGCCATAAATTGACAAGGTAATATTTCCACTTATTCATCAGAAGTGGCGTATCTTTTGAAACCAGAATCGATTTTCCTTGATATCTAACATAATGCATGAAAGGATCCTTGAAGACCCGTAAGATAGCCGAAAAAGAATTAGCAAACACTTTGACAAGATGTTCGATTTTTCCATAGAAATATATTCGCTCAAAAAGGCCCCTATAAGAAGTTAATCGTATATGAGAAGATTGGTTACGTAGAAAAAGGAAAATGGATTCGTATTCACATACATAAGAATTATATAGGAACAAGACTAATCTTCGATTTCTTTTTGAAAAAAAAGAAATCAATTTTTTTGAAGTACTAAGACTATTCCAATTACAATACTCGTGAAAAAAGAACCGTAATAAATGAAAAGAAGAGGCATCTTTCACCCAGGAGCGAAGGATTTGAACTAAAATTTCCAGATGTAGGGGATAGGGTATTAATACATCTGACACATAATTTAAATGTGGGAATTGATCCTCTAAAAAAGGAAATATTGAATGACTTGATCGTAAATTATAAGATTTTTTGATTTCTTCTTCCTCTAATGAAGATACTAATCGTAGAGAAAATGGAATTTCCACAATGACTGCAAACCCTTCTGATAGCATTTGAGAATACAAATTTTTGTTGTACCCCAAAAATGGATTTTTGTTATAAGAATTAGTGAAAAAAAAATGATTCTGGTGATACATTCGAGTAATTAAATGTTTTACCATTAGGAAACTATATTTTTTGTCATAACCATAATTTTCCAACAAAATGGATCCATTTAAAAAATGATCATGAGAAAATGCATAAATATACTCCCGAAAGATAAGTGGGTATAGGAAGTCACGTTGCCGAGATTTCTCAAGTTCTAAATATCCTTGAAATTCCTCCATTTTAAATTTGATTTGAACTGGGGATACTATAATAGATTTATTGGGTTATCAAATGATACATAGTGCGATACAGTCAAAACAAGGTATTACAGTAAAAAAAAAATCATAATAATAGATACCTCGTAAATAGGTAAGACTTATCAACGGACTCTCTATCCTCTCTTTTCTTTTGCCATCTAATGGGTTTCTATTTTAGGATAAAAAAGATGGTTAGAAATCCTTTATTTTTTCAACCCAATCGCTCTTTTGATTTTGGAAAAAAACTCTTTATCAATATACTGCTTCTTCTACACATTCCCCTCTACCCCATAATGTAGAGTAACTAATAGTTAGGACTTAGAAAAAAATCGATAACTCACTAATAAGAAAAGTCCTTCCCGCATCAAGCACTAATATAGTTTTAACGTCTAATTAGATCGGGTAATCATTCGAATTAAGAACATAAGCCCGTTACTTTTGATTTCTCTATAATTGGAGCATAAGGCTCTATCCATTTATTCATTCGACCCGACTTGACTTTTTTTCCGCATCAAGAATTCAAACAAGGTTTGGCCCAATCTAGTAAGGTAAAAATATTACTAGAATTTTCCATTGATACGACATGCTGCTTTTTCCATTCATTCCTTTCAGGATCAGTCGCGGTCTTACAAACTCTACCGATAGTATGGACGAATCTGTTACTTCATAGAAATGTGTAAAAGATGCTAGCCGCACTTAAAAGCCGAGTACTCTACCATTGAGTTAGCAACCCAAAAAATATCAAAAATTTTTCTGTGTAGATACAATCGGAATAAAAAAAAAAAACTTCTTATATCACACAAAAGTAACTTTTTGTATCACAGAAAATACAATGAGACCATCATGTGCGTGAAAAGCAAAGGTCATGAAACGGAGATAACTAGCTTCATTTATACACGATCGGATTATATTTGTTTGATACACTGTTGTCAATATGAATGTGAATAGTGAAAAACGACTACAATGGAGAAAACAAAAGAATTATAAATGAATAAAAAATGTAGGCGAAAGAAGAAATTAAGGAAGAAGTATAAAAAAATATATCGGAAAATATATCGGATTTATTCAATCCATAAATATAAATAACTAAAAAAAATTAATCCCCTTTTTTGTATTCATCTTAGATCAATTTATATCAATAAAATAAAAATATATTTTTTTAGTTTTCAATTTCTATATCATGTCAAGAAAGGTATTTTGAATGATTTGAACAAGAGAGGGGGGAAATAATAAAGAAAAAGTTAGCCAAAGCTATATACAAGTTATCCACACCCTCTTTTTTTTATTTCATTAATGGAATTTCGGTTATTGATTAAGGTGAAGTTCCGTAAAAACCCCTGCCTTCTTTAAAATATCATGAACAGTTTCTGTAGGTTGAGCGCCCTTTTCAAGGAAATATAGAATAGCAGGAACATTTAAATAGGTTTGATTCTTTATCGGATCATAAAAACCCACTTTACGAAGATCTCTTCCTTCTCTTCGGGATCGAACATCAATTGCAATGATTCGATAAACGGCTCATTGGGATAGATGTAAATTAACAATACCCCCCCCAGAACCGTATAAGAAGTTTTCTCCTCGTACGGCTCGAGGAAATTAAAAGTTATGTATAGAATTATAATTAATGTCAAATAGATCCATAGATTATTAAATCAATTAGACTATGATTTAAATACTTTTTTCTTATTCTTTTGTTTATTTTTTATTCTTTTTTGAAAAAAAAAAAACTAATTCTTATCCCCATAACTCAAGTTGGATAACTCTCACTCAAAGGAAAACAACCCTTAAGCATTTCATTTATTGAGCGGTCTCTAACCCCTTTATTTTTGCTTGTCTCCTTTAGAATCTATTTCGATTCCTCATTCTGATCTAGTTTAGTTATTGAAACAATTGAAAAAGATTTTTTCTTGTTCCGGGATCCTTGATCCTTGCCTTGAATCATTGGGTTTAGACATTACTTCGGTGATCTTTAATCGTTTCAAAATGGCAGCAACATACCATTTTTTGTGATTTATTTTTATCAAAGAATCATATAAATAATGGATTCTCGCGTGATACACTTTTGATCAAATTTGACGTTTGAATTTGAAACTTGTTCGAATTGGATCCTTTCAATTTCTATACCGAACATATACTTACGAAGTAGTTTTAACTTATTGATTGACACTAACCCTAGATCTCTGCCCTTGATAAATGAATCAATACTTTCTACTCGAGCTCCATCATGTACTATTTACATCAAAACCCTCAAAAAATGAGAGCTCTAGTGGAACAGAACAAACGATGTCGAGTCAAGAGCATCTTCATTCCTATATAATATAAAATGGTGGGTGTAAGAATCCACAGTGGATCATGTCCTTCAAGTCGCACGTTGCTTTCTACCACATCGTTTTAAACGAAGTTTTACCATAACCTCTAATTTCTTGGAACTGGTATGTAATTGATTCATTTATGGAATCATGTATAGTCATTGGTTTCGTTGGTCCATAGTAATCTATACTCTTATGACATGAGTAGTTTTTGAAAAAGTCTTAACAATAATTCAATTTATTTAAACCCATATTTTATTGTATATATTGGATCAATAATATTTTTTTTGTATGAGTCCAATAGAGATTTTTTTCATTTCTATAAATTAAGAAATAATTAATTACGAATAATTAAGAATCTCCATTTTTCAATTTCTTCATAGAATGGATTCACGAGTTTCACACTTCTTCGAGTACCAAGGACTCATAAGAAATCATTAAAAAGATTTAATTGATTGAAAATTCCCTACCTCAATATTATTATTTGAATAAAGTTTTGTAATAAAAAAGGATTTATTACAGTTTATTATCATAAATAAATGCATATTCGGATTAACCCATCAATGATTTGAAACAAATAGATAGATCAAAAATAAAAATATTTTTCAAAAAAATAGAAATGAAAGGATAAAAATACATAATAACAATACATATCAGCATTTTCTGCCTAGTTTATTTAACTTAAGAGACTTAAGACCATTGATTGAATTCCATTAGTGCCAAAAACACAAGACCTTCGTGTTTCTAATTCCTAACTCCACAGAAAAAATAAAAAAATAATAATAATAATCGGGTTTCACACACCATTTAAGGGATAGAGAATAAGAGAGGCTTTCGCATTTCGATTTTAAATGCATCATTATAAGAAAATAAGAAAGAACAACCACATTCTATCTATATCTAATACTAGACTCTTAAGCATAAGGTTGTTTAAAAGGGCAATCTTTTATGATATCAAATATTTTTCTATAGATCTTTGAATATACTATTATATATATAATATGCATACTCTGGGACGGAAGGATTCGAACCTCCGAATAGCGGGACCAAAACCCGTTGCCTTACCACTTGGCCACGCCCCATTTATATTCAACACTAATAAACACTAATATTGGTAGTGGTTGGTCGTCAATTCCAGTAGAAATATTTATATAAATAATTAGATTGTTGCTCGGATTTTGATACGTTTCTAGATCCAATTAAACTGAATTTATTGATCATTCCATATAATTCCATTAAGATATTGTATGAAAGTAGGATTTCTTCTATTCTCTTTTTATTTGAGAATTGAAGGATTTTTGATTGGCTGAGTTCAAATCAAAGAAAGGTTTTTTGACCTACTTTATGTTATTCATTTTTCCCTTATCCCTTAATATCATAGCAATAAGAGGGGATTAATAACTCAATCAAATCAAAAGAAATACAATTATCTTCAAGAACAACGAAAAAAAAAATTGTTATGCTTAATATCTTAAGTTTCATCGGTATCTGTCTTAATTCTTTCCTTTATTCAAGTAGTTTTTTCGTCGCCAAATTGCCTGAGGCCTACGCTTTTTTGAATCCAATAGTAGATATTATGCCAGTAATACCTCTATTCTTTTTTCTATTAGCTTTTGTTTGGCAAGCTGCCGTAAGCTTTCGATAAGATTTTTAATACTGTCCGAGACAAATTCATGATTTACTAGAAAAAAAAGATTCTAACTAGTTAGAAGATCAGATAAGTCGTACATACAGTCTGAACCTTTGAGTTGAGTCCAATATTGAAATTCTTCTATAGCTGTGATAAATCGGGATCACTCTCATTTTCTTATTCTTACTTTTTTTCCATTGAACGACCCTGTTAGAGTCCCCCACAATACAATATATAATTGTGGGTATGAAATCCAATTTTTAGTAATGAACGACTCAACTCTTAAAATTTTTTCCTATTTCTAGAAATCACTTCACTGCATTTCTTGGTGTCAAAATAGGTTAAAATAGAGAATCTATTCTCTTTAAAAAAAAAAAATGATCTTGGAGATTGTGTAATGCTTACTCTCAAACTATTTGTTTATACAGTAGTAATATTCTTTGTTTCTCTCTTCATTTTCGGATTCCTATCTAATGACCCGGGACGTAATCCGGGACGTGAAGAATAAAAAAATTAAGATTTTTTTCCTTGCTTAATTTTGAAATGTTCTTAAAATTTTATCTATTCCACATCTTTCCTCAACTATAAAAAAATACTAAGTAATTGACAGAAACGGAAAGAGAGGGATTCGAACCCTCGGTACAAAAAACTCGTACAACGGATTAGCAATCCGACGCTTTAGTCCACTCAGCCATCTCTCCCCAAATTGAAAAAGGATAATTACTATGATACATTGTATAAAAACTAGAAAATGAAGGCTTGAAAAAAGCCCTTCTTTATCTCTCTTTATTATCTTTATTTACCCTTATTATATAGATATATAATTCTATACATATAGAATTATATCGATATATATAATTATCTGGATATATCGATGGATATCTAGAAAATCGATAAAAACTTTTATCAGCAATTCCATTTAGATAAATTAGATAAAGTAAGGGCTCAAACGAAAAGATATCTCCAATCCTAATATATAAAAAATACCAATATATTAAAGATTACTATAAATATATATATTTATAACTAAATAAAAAAAAAATACCTCTTTTATTTCATCCGAAAAGGCCTTTTCTTTTTATTTCCACGGCCTGGCCTGGTCAGTACCTAGCCGGGCTTTTTTTGTTCCAATGAATCGTAGATAAAATTATTTATTTGATTTGAAAATGTTTTTGAAACAAAAAAAAATCGAAACAACAAGAATCAGAATGATAAGAAGAATTATTATTTCGATTCCTATGATAGAGAAAAAGATGATATAGAATCAAGGTGCCATTCGTTATTATTATTCTTTATTACTTTACTGGAATAAAAAAACTTGTTAATTAGTTAATTAAAATGAGTCCTCTTTTCCTAATCTCATTAGTCGCCCTGACGAAAATACGTCAACGCTAGAATTTTCATGATTCTTTTCTGATCCGATCTTTTTATTACTTATTACTACGACTTATTTTCGGCTTCGACAAAAGGTCCATTTATATACAATAATTGCATTGTAGCGGATATAGTTTAGTGGTAAAAGTGCGATTCGTTCTATTAATCCCTTAATAGTTAAGGGATCCTTCGGTTTTATTAATATTCCGATCAAAAACTTTATTTCTTAAAAGGATTTAATCCTTTACCTCTCGATGAAAGATTCTAGGAAAAATTGAAATTCTCGTGATTTGTATCCAAAAAGAAGTTCGAATTGAAAAAATTGGATCATGAAATTACGAAACATAATTTTATTGAATTGGATCAATACTTCCAATTGAAAGGAATAAGGGATCCATGGATAAAGGTGTAATGATTTCTAATCGTAACTAAATCTTCAATTTTTTCTTTGTATAAGGGAGATTGAAGCAAAACAAAATAGCTATTAAACAATGTCTTTGGTTTACTAGAGACGTCGCCATCGTTTTTTAGCTCGGCGGAAACAAAATACTTTTCCTAAGGATTATATTAAATAGAAATAGGGAACGAAATAAATAACTGGAAAGATTGTTAGAATCTCCTCTTGTATAGGGATCATCTAGAAAGCGGGTCCTTTTGAATGCATTCAGACGGAAAAGCTGACATAGATGTTATGGGTGCCATTTTTTTTTTTTTTGTTTACATCTTACATCTAGGAATTTATCCATCTTCCATAAAGGAGCCGAATGAAACCAAAGTTTCACGTTCGGTTTTGAATTAGAGACGTTCAAAATGATGAATCAACGTCGACTATAACCCCTAGCCTTCCAAGCTAACGATGCGGGTTCGATTCCCGCTATCCGCTTATCTTATTCTTATATTATATATATATTTATTCTAAATATAAGAAATATAATAAATTATTTATTAATGAATTTATATTTATAAATTCCATAATAATGGAATTACTCAAATAAAAATTTTCAATTTACTTAATTTTTAGTAATGTATTAGTTAATGTAATGCATCATTGAATTGAATACGCAATTTCCGGAATTCTCACACATTTTTTTTACGAACAAGAGAGGTGAAAATACGAAAAAAAAATTGGAATGAAAAGCGTCCATTGTCTAATGGATAGGACAGAGGTCTTCTAAACCTTTGGTATAGGTTCAAATCCTATTGGACGCA